GCACCGTCCGTGGTATTTCTGTGAGTCCTGGGAATGGTATGGTGCCAGAAAGGATTTTTATCCAAACATTGATTGGTCGTGTACTAGCCGATGATATATATATGGGCACGCGCTGTATTGCCACTAGAAATCAAGACGTTGGGATTGGACTTGTAAATCGATTCATAACCTTTCGAGCACAACCAATAGCTATTCGAACCCCCTTTACTTGTAGGAGTGCATCTTGGATCTGTCGATTATGTTATGGACGGAGTCCTACTCATGGCGACCTGGTTGAATTGGGAGAAGCTGTAGGTATTATTGCAGGCCAATCGATTGGAGAACCGGGTACTCAATTAACATTAAGAACTTTTCATACCGGCGGAGTATTCACGGGGGGTACTGCGGAACATGTGCGAGCCCCTTCTAATGGAAAAATCAAATTCAAGGAGAATTTAGTTCATCCGACACGTACACGCCATGGACATCCCGCCTTTCTCTGTTCCATAAACTTGTATGTAACTATTGAAAGTGAAGATATTCGACATAATGTAAATATTCCACCCCAAAGTTTTCTTTTAGTTCAAAACGATCAATATGTAGAATCAGAACAAGTGATTGCTGAGATTCGCGCAGGAACATCTACTTTGAATTTTAAAGAGAAAGTTCGAAAACATATTTATTCTGACTCAGACGGAGAAATGCACTGGAGCACCGATGTGTATCATGCACCCGAATTTACATATGGAAATGTTCATCTATTACCAAAAACAAGTCATTTATGGATATTATTAGGAGAGCCGCGCAGATCCAGTCTAGTTTCACTTTCGATCCACAAGGATCAAGATCAAATGAGTGCGCATTCTCGTTCTGTCAAGAGAAAATCTACTTCTAACCTCTCAGGAACGAATGATCCGTCGAGAGGAAAATTCTTTACTTCGCATTTTTCGGATAAAAAAGAAGATAGGATTCCTGATTATTCAAACCTTAGTCGAATTATAAGTACCGGTCGTTGTAATCTCGTAGATCCGACCATTCTCTACCAGAATTTTGATTTATTCTCAAAGAGGCGAAGAAATAGATTCATCATTCCACTCCAATCGATTCAAAAACGCGAGAACGAATTAACACCTCCCTCGGATATCTTGATTGAAATCCCCATCAATGGCGTTTTCCGTAGAAATAGTATTCTTGCTTATTTGGACGATCCTCGATACAGAAGAAAGAGTTCGGGCATTACTAAATATGGGACTCTAGAAATGCATTCAATCGTCAAAAAAGAGGATTTGATTGAGTATCGAGGAGGTAAGGAATTTAGGCCAAAATACCAAATGAAAGTAGATCGTTTTTTTTTCATTCCCGAGGAGGTGCATATATTAGCCGGATCTTCTTCCATAATGGTACAGAACAATAGTATCATTGGGGCGGATACACAAATTACTTTAAATATAAGAAGCCGGGTAGGCGGGTTGGTCCGAGTGGAGAGAAAAAAAAAAAGAATTGAACTTAAAATATTTTCTGGAGATATCCATTTTCCTGGAGAGATAGATAAGATATCCCGACATAGTGGCGTTTTGATACCACCGGGAGCAGGAAAACAAAATTACAAGGAATCCAAAAAATGGAAAAATTGGATCTATGTTCAACGGATCACACCTAGTAAGAAAAAGTATTTTGTTTTGGTTCGTCCTGTCGTCACATATGAAATAACGGACGGTATAACTTTAGGAAGACTTTTCCCCCCGGATCTGTTGCAGGAAAGGGATAATGTGAAACTTCGAGTTGTCAATTATATCCTTTATGGAAATGGTAAACCAATTCGGGGAATTTCTGATACAAATATTCAATTAGTTCGGACTTGTTTAGTATTGAATTGGGACCAAGATAAAAAAAGTTCTTCTAGTCAAGAAGCTCGTGTTTCTTTTGTTGAAATAAGGGCAAATGGTTTGATTCGACATTTCCTAAGAATCGACTTGCTGAAATCCACTATTTCATATATCGGAAAAAGGAATGACCCACCGGGCTCAGGATTGCTCCCGGATAATGGATCTGATTGCACCAATATAAATCCGTTTTCTTCCATTTATTCCAAAGTAAGAATTCAACAACCCCTTAATCAAAATCAAAGAACTATTCATACGTTGTTGAATAGAAATAAGGGATTCCAATCGTTGATAATTTTGTCATCATCCAATTGTTTTCGAATGGGTCCATTCAACGATGTAAAATATCACAATGTGATAAAAGAATCAATTCAAATTACAAAAGATCCTGTAATTCCAATTAAGAATTCGCCGGGGCCTTTAGGAACAGCCTTTCTAATTGCGAATGTTTATTCATTTTACCATTTAATAACTCATAATCAGATCTTGGTAAATAACTATTTCCAACTTGACAATTTAAAAGAGACTTTTCAAGTAATTAAATTTAAATATTATTTAATCGATGAAAATGAAAAAATTTATAACCTCCGTCCGTGCAGTAACATTATTTTCAATTTGAATTGGTATTTTCTCCACCC